TTCAATGAATGGATGTAATGACTCAACAAAATCTAGAGAAACATTTGTCCTTTGTTCAAACTGAAAGAAGAAAAATCGTTTGATTTAGGAAATACCTATTTGAATTTTTTTTGAGTCCGGTTGCGAAGTCTGAATAGTAAATAGTAGGTATGAATCATAGTTCAAATATTTCTTTTCTTGATCTATTCTATATATTCCGTGCTCCAGATACTAGAATAAATATCCGACGAGGTAGAATCATCTTGATAGAGATGACAGGCCCATTTTCTGTATTATCAATAGGATCAATTATAACAAGTCACACACTCATATTCCGGAAATACCGAAACAAATAAATCTCACGGTCGAACTACCGGAATGGTCTAGAAATCCGAGTTTTTCTTAAGTAAAGTAATTTTTTTGATTGAAAAACTAGGACTTTCTAGTTCTTATGAACCTAACTCATTGAAATTCCATCCAGTAAAACGGAAGAATTATAAATTTCCAAAATAATAGATAGGAATATCGCAAATAGAGCCATTGCGACCCCCATAAGTGGTGTAGTCCCCCAGCCCGGTGCTACTTTACCATATTCCGAATTCAATGGTTTCAATAAATTCCCTACAGTAGTTCGTCTTGGCCCAGATCTAGAACTACCCTCAACGGTTTGTGTAGCCATAAAATACTATTCATTGGTTGAGATCTGTTGACTTTGTATACCATTCCGTTGTAGTTGTAAATAAACGATCTTATCGTAGATCCATTGTGATCTTGAAATTATCTAAAAATGGAAACAGCAACCCTAGTCGCCATCTCCATATCTGGTTTACTTGTAAGCTTTACTGGGTACGCCTTATATACCGCTTTTGGGCAACCCTCTCAACAACTAAGAGATCCATTCGAAGAACACGGGGACTAGTTGAAGTAATGAGTCTCCCATATTGGGAGGCTCATTACTTCAATTGAGATAATGAAAAATTATTTCATTTTTTTAGTTTTAGTCGGAACCTTAGGCGGTTCTCGAAAAAAGATAGCGAAAAAAATAATCCCTAAAGTCGAGACTAAAAGGAATGTATAAACCAATGCTTCCATAGATTCGATCGTGGTTTACAATTATAGCTTCCACACCTATTCATTTGGGATCATTTACCATATAAAGAAAAGTAAAGAGTCAAAGAATAAATGGTGATTCAAATCAAGATTTCTCCAGTACCTTATGTCAAATCAAAAAAAATAGAGGCGAAAGATACCAGAGCAATGTTGTATCAGACTACTTGTCTCCTTGTAGTTGGATCCCCAAGTTTTTGAAATGTTCCAAATTCCACTTGAGCATCCAAATCTGGATCAATACCAGCAAAAACATCTCTGAACAAGGTTCTAGCACCATGCCAAATGTGTCCAAAAAAGAAGAGCAAAGCAAACGTAGCATGCCCAAAAGTGAACCAACCCCTTGGACTGCTACGAAAAACACCATCGGATTTCAAAGTAGCCCGATCTAATTCAAAAATTTCACCTAATTGGGCACGTCTAGCGTATTTTTTTACAGTAGCAGGATCACCATAACTAACTCCATTGAGTTCGCCACCATAGAACTCGACAGTTACACCTACTTGTTCAACACTATACTTTGATTCTGCCCTTCTAAAAGGAACATCGGCTCTCACAATTCCGTCTCCATCTACTAAAACTACCGGAAATGTTTCAAAAAAAGTAGGCATACGACGTACAAAAAGCTCGCGCCCTTCTTTATCTCTAAAGACGGGGTGTCCTAACCATCCAACAGCTATTCCATCCCCGTTGTCCATTGAGCCTGCTCTGAATAATCCCCCTTTTGCCGGATTATTACCAATGTAATCATAAAAAGCTAATTTTTCGGGAATTTTAGACCAAGCTTCCGATAAACTCAGATTTTCGGCTAGTCCGGCGCTAACTCTTCGATATATTTCTTGCTGAAAGTATCCCTGATCCCACTGATAACGAGTGGGACCAAATAATTCGATTGGGGTAGTTGCTGAACCATACCACATAGTTCCAGCAACAACGAAAGCTGCAAAAAAAACAGCAGCGATACTACTAGAAAGTACAGTTTCAATATTTCCCATACGTAATCCTTTGTATAGACGTTGAGGCGGACGGACACTAAGATGGAATAGACCCGCTAATATGCCCAATGTACCCGCTGCAATATGATGAGAGGCTATTCCTCCCGGAACAAAAGGATCAAAACCTTCCGCGCCCCACGCTGGATTTACAGATTGTACTTTTCCAGTTAGTCCATAAGGATCGGACACCCATATTCCAGGACCATACAAACCTGTTACATGAAATGCGCCAAAGCCAAAGCAAGCCACCCCTGAGAGAAATAAATGAATTCCAAAGATCTTGGGCAAATCCAAAGAAGGTTTTCCCGTACGTTCATCACAGAATATTTCTAGATCCCAATACACCCAATGCCAGATAGCTGCCAAGAAGCACAAGCCAGAAAACACAATATGTGCCCCTGCGACACCTTCATAACTCCAAATACCCGGATTCGTTATAGTTCCTCCTGAAATACTCCAACCACCCCACGAATTGGTTATTCCTAAACGAGTCATGAAGGGTATAACGAACATACCTTGTCTCCACATTGGATCAAGAACAGGGTCAGAGGGATCAAAAACCGCTAATTCGTATAGAGCCATCGAACCGGCCCAACCAGAAACTAGAGCTGTATGCATTATATGGACAGAAAGCAATCGACCGGGATCATTCAATACGACAGTATGAACACGATACCAAGGCAAACCCATGGAAATACCCCTTTATCAAAGATAAATAGACACTATGTCACCTTATTTTATCGCATTGGAAAGGACTATACTATGTACCTAAGTACCTAACCTTTTCAGTGGATTCTGTATGAGAAAGAGTTAATATTTATTCCGTTCCATTGAAAATAACGGAACAATTCTGTTCATAAGAACAAAGAGAAGCAGATCTATTCTATACCCGATAAGTACCAATACGCAATGGGAGAATTGGTCCCATTTTGTGGGAACGAATGCATAGATACTTGTTTATCATTCGAACGATCGATTGCTCCGTTCGTTAAAATTTTTCTTTATTCATTCTATCTTACTCTATAAACCTTCCAATCAATCTATCTAGAAAATAGAATAAACAGAAAAAAGGATGAAGACAATAAACCCATTGTTACGTTTCCATATTAAAGTGAAGTATAGTACTTAATTTTTTTTTCTTTAATTTAATGCCCATTGGTGTTCCAAAAGTACCTTTTCGGAGTCCTGGAGAGGAAGATGCAGTTTGGGTTGACGTATAGTGCGACTTGTCAGACATATTGGGTCATATGGGATTTACCCGTTCTCTCCCCCGATCGAGATATCCTCTGTTTCGCCCAAGAAATATTGTATTGAGATTGAGTGAACCATCAATCATTTGGAGCGTGAAGTACAATTAGATCAATTTATATTGGGGATCAATATTATCAATTAGAAGAATTTATGGTTGACTTGGACTGATAAAATAAAGTCTCCAGGCTCCGTTCAGAAAATACCAAATTGGTAACAAATTGATAATATATGTACGATTACCACTTGTATCATAAACGACTCTTATACTTACTATAGGAGCGATCTCAAACTGCCAACCAATGGAGTAGTATGATGAATACATCGAATAGTTTGGAGAAAACATGAAACAAATTGAAAAAGAAGTCGTAACAAAAAAAAGTGGTACTGAGATCATTTGCCCTATATGTACAAATAGAATTCGGGTAGATCTTTTCCCGGAGTAGAACAAACATGAACCTAAAAAAATTGAAAGGGCCCATTCAGGAACAATAAAATGACATCGTGATTTGAATCTCGATGAAACAATACATCAATGAGAGGTTAGTTCAATAAGTTCAGTAAATTCTTTTTTTATAGGTAAGGGAACAAAAACTCATCTTATGTTTTTTGAAAAATAGAAGAAGAAAACCCCCTTCATTAGAAAAACAAAAACCTGTTACAGAAAAAAAAAGAAATAGAACTGGAATCGACACATTGATTCTTTTTTTTCGCAATTTTTTTTGAACCGTATGCATCCAAAGGTGCACGTATGGTTCCTAAGGGAACCAATTTTGTCCTAATCAACCGACTTTATCGAGAAAGATTACTTTTTTTAGGCCAAGAAGTTGATAGCGAGATCTCGAATCAACTTGTTGGTCTCATGGTATATCTCAGTATAGAAGATGATACTAGGGATCTTTATTTATTTATAAACTCTCCCGGCGGATGGGTAATACCAGGAATAGCCATTTATGATACTATGCAATTTGTGCCACCCAATGTGCATACAATATGCATGGGATTAGCCGCTTCAATGGGATCTTTCATTCTGGTCGGAGGAGAAATTACCAAACGTCTAGCATTCCCTCACGCTTGGCGCCAATGAGTTTTTTTATTTGAAAAAAAAAAAGGAATACTATGCCTTCCCATATTGAATATGAATAATAAGTAATAATAGCATGGCACTTCGAGTTCGATATGAGCAAACCATTATTGTTTTTTTCATAACATGAGATTTTATGTCGAGATAGTAGTATGAAACAAAGGTCATTTCGGATTTGATCTTATGTGTCGGGGGTACATTTCAGCGTCACAAACCATTCTTTTCCACACCAGAATTCTCTTTCTGATATTTATGTTATGAAAGAAAAAGTACAAAAATAAAAAAAAAAGATCATTTTTTTCCTTATTTGATCGTATCAGAAAGGAACTTTGGTATTGCTAAATCACAGACAAAATAAATATATAAAGCAACAGAACCATCATAGTATTTTTTTTACTCCTACGAAAGGAAGGGTGGTAAATGGATCATTCAACGATCTGGATCGGATGAATTCTATTTCTTTCTTCAATAGAATAGAAGAAAAGAAAAAGAAAAAGTAAATTCCATTGTAGAGCCGTATGCACAAAAGATGCCCGTACGGTTGTACAATTCTATTTTTTTTTCTTATATTTTTTTTATCCCTTACTTTAGCCCAATCATGCAAGATAGAAGAACCGTTCATGATGTTATATCAATATCATCAGGGTTATGATTCACCAACCTGCTAGTTCTTTTTATGAAGCACAAGCAGGCGAATTTATCCTGGAAGCGGAAGAACTACTGAAACTTCGCGAAACCCTCACAAAGGTTTATGTACAAAGAACGGGTAATCCTTTATGGGTTGTATCCGAAGACATGGAAAGAGATGTTTTTATGTCAGCAACAGAAGCCCAAGTTCATGGCATTGTTGATCTTGTAGCGGTCGAAAATTAAAATACTAGGGATTTCATGTAAATCCATTTCAAACCATAATTCGAATTTTCTGCGATTTGATATTGAATAGAAAAAAAATTCATGATCATCAATCATCAGGTTAAGATCGATCTAAACCAACCCCATTCCGCTCTAGAATCCTATATAAATTCTATTCTATATATACATACGACATGCCAACTATTAAACAACTTATTAGAAACACAAGACAGCCAATAAGAAATGTCACGAAATCTCCCGCTCTTAGAGGATGTCCTCAGCGTCGAGGAACATGCACTAGGGTGTATGTGCGACTCGTTCAGATCATGAGTTCTAACAAATGAGACAATTTTCCAGTATCAATGACCAGTACCAATGAATAGGATAGATAGAGAAGATCTATCATATACCTATATTGTGTTTGGAATTTATGGTTTACATTGGTGCAAATCCAATCACCTAGATTTGAGATGAAAAGCAATTCTCCATTGGGAGCAAATGGTTATCCATTAAGCGGAGGAAATGGTATTATAAGAAGCAAAAAGGTTATACTCCTATTCTTGAAAGAACGGACTAAGAGGGTCAGCTACCTAGCCAACTTTCATAATTAAATGCCGTCACTGTATGAATAACTCTTATTGTGAAAAGAACTATTACTGTATAATTGATGGGTAGAGCCAAAAAGTGTGAACTATACAAGTTAACAATAACATTTGATAAAATGAAAGAAGAGGCTCCGGTGTATAGAGAGGACCTCACCGTTTAAAAAAAAAGTAACCATAGAAACGATGGAACCCCCTATTTTTTTTTATTTGGTATCGTTAGAATTTCTTATTTCCAGGTGAAATGCCTGGAAGGAATAAAAAATCGTGGTTGGGGAAAGTAATAGTAGCAAAAGCCATTGGAATTTATATTTTATATATCGGAATAATCCGTTTTGTTATTAATTGATGGGGGTAAAGGATGACTGAAAGAAGAGAAATCAATTAGTTATTCATTAAGGTTTAATTTGATTCAATGACCAGAGTTAGACGAGGATATACAGCTCGGAAACGTCGAACAAAAATTCGTTTATTTGCATCAACCTTTATTGGGGCTCATTCAAGACTTACTCGAACGACTACTCAACAGAAAATGAGAGCTTTGGTTTCCTCTCATCGAGATAGAGGCAGGCAAAAGAGGGATTTTCGTAGTTTGTGGATCACTCGAATAAATGCAGTAATTCGTGAGAATAAGGTATTCTATAATTATAGTAGATTAATACCAAATCTGTACAAGAAGCAATTGCTTCTTAATCGTAAAATACTTGCGCAAATATCTATATCAAATAAGAATTGTCTTTACATGATTTCCAATAAGATTATCAAATAAAGGATATGATATTATAAAATATAATACAGAAATGATTGAAATTGAAACAGAATTCCCCGGAGAATGAACTCCGGGAAGATAGAATAAAAAAAATTAAGTAAGATAAGTATAAGTAATAGGAATGAACGAACATGTTTCAATAAAAAAAAAAGATTTCTTCTTCCCCCATTTTTTATTTCTTATAACACAAGAAATAAATCGGGATTCTAGGCCTTTTGAACAAAACATCAATCTGAGCTTGAGTTCCGATTGGAGTTTTGAGTCAATTGAGGAGTATGTTTATTTATTTCTGGTTCTAGGGCCAGAAGTTCTGGGGATCGACTCGGCTCTCTCAAATTGTTTCTCATTATTAAGAAAAGGTAACAAAGATAAAATACGAGCTTGTTTTATAGCAATAGTAATTAATCGTTGTTGTTTCAAGGTCAATTTATTCACCCGTCTAGATAATATTTTTCCTTGTTCACTAATAAATCGACTAATTAAACTCATGTTTCTATAATCGATTCGATCCCCCGATCCAATTGGGGACAAACGCCTACGAAAGGATCGCTTGTATTTACGAAAAGGTTGCTTGGATTTATCCATGGTTTATTCCTTATCTCTAAAATTCTATTTCTTTATTCATTTCAGATCTGACCGAAATAGGCTTTGATTCGCATCGTTTATATTATACATATCATATATAATACACATCATATGTATGTATATATATATAAAATTAAATCGGGTTTGGTTTGTATTGTATATATTATGTATATTATATATGTTATATTATATATGTTAAGTTAAGTTAAATATGTTAACTTAAATATGAATATGTAAAGTTCTTCCTCTTCCTGTTCCTTGGAAAGATCGCACACACGTTCCGTTCCATCTATTTCTTTATTTCCCCATGAATCGTATGCTTGTGACAATAGTGACAAAATTTTCTCAATTCTAATCGACTGGATGTATTGTGTCGATTCTTTTGAGTAATATATCTAGAAATACCCGGCGATTCTTTATTGACACCATTTCGGACACAACTGGTACATTCCAAAATAACTCTGACTCTGACATCTTTACCCTTGGCCATGAACCCCCTTTTGATTTGGATCGACTTAACTTCTTCTATTTTCGACCCGAACTGAAGAAGAATAAAAGAACAAAAAAATCAATAAGAAAATCAATAGAAGTTACTAACTTGAAATTCAATTTTCATTTCTAAAGCTAAAGATTTCGTTGTGTTGTATGTGTTGTAATTATATAATTACAATTAATATTAATAGAGTAATAGTAATAATTAATAATAAAAATAATAAAGTAATAATTAAGTAATACAATTTCTTTCTAACTATCAATTATTCCTATCTTAAATCCCAATATTTCATTTAAGTATCTTCTTTCTATGCTATGATTTCGTGGATCCTGCCCTAGATCTGGATACACATTTCCATTTCTGTTCCCCAAAATTCGATCTTAGATTCACCAGGTTTTTGTCGAGGTTCAATACACTTTTTCTTTTTCTTTCCTTCCTATCCTCCTATCCTAAAGAACTGAAAAAAAAAGGAAGGGGCGAAATTTTAGTCACGTCACGTAGAATTGTATCCCTAATTTTCTTCATTTCTTCGCATATTAATAACTAGAATGAAAAAAAAGGGAATGACAAGGCATCTGGGAATAAACGATTAATTTCTATCAATAGACCTGCTAAAGACCCAAACCATAGAGTAGTTAGCACAGGTGCCACGGAGAGATATGTTTTTATATCTCGCATTGAAAATCCTCCTTCTTTATTGTAATACATATATGTATGGTCAGATGTTGTAGTTCAAGATCATTTGTATTTTTTTTTACTTTACGCGGAATTCCTAACTAAAATAGATATGTACAATGAACCAATAGATGAGATTTTCCTGTCCCTAAAAAAGAAAAAGATGACCCCTTCTTCCTGAACATTTCCGATAAATTTTTATTCTTTTTTTATACGATACGCCGATAAGATAAATTTTAATTTTTTTTTTATACGTTAGGTTTCAGATGTATAAAATTCTTTTATTATATGAAACCAAAAAGAAGAAATGACAAGAAAATTGTATATAGATAGAGGGGAAAATAACAATGTGGAAAACAAGACAGGGATTTTGTACAATGACACTGTACAAGAACTTTAAAAAGGGATGTAGCGCAGCTTGGTAGCGCGTTTGTTTTGGGTACAAAATGTCACGGGTTCAAATCCTGTCATCCCTACCTATTACTTCTCTTATGGGCAGTAACGAGGGATTAATTAAGATCGATTGAAATTGGACATAATCTTTCATTTTTGCATGCTATACGTATGCAAGATATGTTTGGGGGTAAAAAACCCTTTTCTTTACACTACAGTCGTATCTCCTGTAATAAGAAAGCGCTCTTAGTTCAGTTCGGTAGAACGCGGGTCTCCAAAACCCGATGTCGTAGGTTCAAATCCTGCAGAGCGTGATTCCGTTTATGTTATGTCGAATCACAATAAAAAAACTTAACAAAAAAAACTTTAATTGAAACTTGAATTTGACCTCCCGCAGGGAGGAGGTCAATCAAAAAAAATAAATGTTACTCAATCAAAGGTCCAACTGATCACCACGTCTGTATTGTAAATATGCAGTTACGAATAATCCTGCCAAAGTAATAGGAATTAGACCTAAGACGATTCCAAATAGAAAAACTTCAATCATATTTCGGTTTTTTGAGGGGATAAAAAGATGGATAAGATCTATCCCTAAATATTAATCTGAATTATCCGTGAATCTCAATAACCAAGAATTGGCAATTGATGTGGAAAGGAACCATGGAACACCTGGAATCTCAGAGAAATATTCATTTTTATGAATTGTTCATTCAATTCATTTCAAATAAGTCGTATCTTATTCAAACCAATCAATAGAGCTGGGGTTATAGTTAAAGCAGCCAGTAGAAAACCGAAATAACTAGTTATAGTAGGCATGAAAGAGCTAAATTAGATATGTTCTTTTGTTACATATGTTGATAAAACACTTACCTAAGTTTCAATTTTCTCAGATACAACAGTAACGGTAAGAAAAAACCAATTGACAGGATTAGTTTAGTTCAATTGAAAGTTCTTGATTCATCAGCTGTGACATCGATCGGTCCTGTGATTCCGAATCGACAGATTCATTGTGCAATTCGTGAGTTGAGTAAAGTAATAGTAATAAGAACTGTGTCGTGTAACTTCATTCAAAAATGAAATTATATTTAAGTAATTTTGGAATAAAATAAAAAAATTGGATTTGAAAAGAACTTCAATTTTGATCATTTCTTTTCTTTTTCAATAAAAAGGATCTAATCCATTTTGGGGCGAACGACCTGATATTCCCTTTTACTTTTT